TTAAGAAGTGAGTGTCTTTCTTAGTAGCGGGGTCGGGGGAAAGAATAGGAAAGGTGATTTCACTATATTTCTGACCAGGAACAGGGCCTATGACAAGAATATTTTTTTGATTGGGGCGATAGCTCTGAAAAGACAGATTGCCCATCTTTTCTTTTATCTCGGGGGAAATACGATCGGGAGGGGCTAATTCAAAACCCTCTGGTAAAATAAGAACAGCTCCCACATTCAGGACTCCTTTTTTACCATTAGCAAGAACTTGTTTCACTTGCATATCATAAGGAATTCGAACAACTGCTTCAAATACAGTATCGGGAAGTACCGCTTGCGGAACCTCAATATCCACCGGTTTATTAGCTAAATGGCAATTGGCGCATACAATACGTCCAGTCGCTTCTCGTGGATTTTCATAACCCTGCTGTGCAAAAATGGGATATGCATTTGAAATGGATGTACGAGTGATGATATATATCATGAGCGATATGGAAATAGATCGAGTAATTTGTTCCTTTATCCAAGAAAAAGTATTTCTAGTTTGCATGGTCCAACCATTGATCCCGAAAATATATTTATACAATAAATTTGGGTAGGTCACTAATGGAGTTTCCTATCCACGATTCTGTTATTTACTGGAATAATTTGTTTTGACTCAATTAATATATATAGGAATATAGGATGAATCTCCGGGATGGGTAGAAATAGAAAGCGATTTTCAATGCTTTGCTTATGTACAACTGCAAAGTAAGAAACATTATAATTGGATTAGGTAGATAATTTTTCAGTCATTCATTGAATGATAAATCACTACAAGTGACGGAGATACGCGATTTAAATAACGGAAAATCCAATATTTTAAAATTGTATCTAGAATGACTGGAAAAGTGGAAACAAGGCCAGATATAATTTGATCATTATGAACAAATCCAAAATCCTTGTAGACAAAGCCAATCATCAGTTCCCAACCATGGGGCGAATGAAATCCGATACATAAATCAGTTAATAAAAGAAGAGAAAAAGCTTTTATTGTGTCACTTAAGTTATATAGGAATTCTTGAGCCCAAGAATTAAGAATAACGAGTTCTTTATTACCCAAAATAGAATAACCACTTAGAATAATGAAACATATTATATTTGTCGAGAAGTGCAAAATCGTATGAATACGACCCTCGTTGTGTATCTTGATTAATTGGATTGTTTCTTTGTGAATTCCTATACGAAGGTTTTGTAGATGTGTCTCCGAGTATTCCTTGATCATTTCCTCTAAGAAGAGGAGTTCCTCTAATTCTATGAATTTTTCTAGAATACTCTTTTCTTCAAGATCATTCAAAAAAGTTTCGGATTGCCTAGTGTTCCACCAATTAGTAACCCATGATTCCAGACTTTTTTGAAAGGAGAGAGAAATCCACCAGGGCAAAAATACTATAGATGCAAGATATAAAAGAGGAGTGAATGCTTTCTTTTTTGCCATTTTTTCATCTGTGAATTGTTAATGAACCCGTCTCATTCGTCGACTCTATGTAATCTAATATTTCTCTCACGCATCAGTTCTATTACAAGTTATCAAACCTATGAATCTATTCACTCTTTTTTATTTGTGATTTCGTGGTTAGGCCTTGAATCTAGAAAAAAATACGGAAAAAGATGAAAAATTCGAATGAATATATATGAATAAATAATATAATAAAAATTGTTTCCCTATATCTCAATCAGTCAAATTCGAAGCATATATCTCTTTTCGATGAACGCCCGGAAAAACCACTTTAAATAATGAATATGAATAGTATTCAGATTTTGAGACAAAAGAACTCTTTTTCTATCATTCTCCTTTTCTATCATTCTCCTTTTCTATCATTATATAAAAAAAACCTCTAATATTTCGAAAAAATTTAACTGACTATGAGTAGTCATCGATAGAATAATTGAGGTAATTTTCTGAAAAATATTGTGAAAAATGAGTGACAAAAAACGACATAAATAAATTGGCTACATTATAAGAGATCCAAATTTTTCGTCATTAAGGAGCACAAAAAGTCTAAAAAGAAGCTTCAAAAAAATTACAAGATATGATCTATCTGAATCTAAAGTTTCAATTCCAACAACTAAAAAGGGGGAATTTCCTTATTTCGAAATGGTTGATTATGAGATTTTCTTTTTTTCTTATTTTTTTATTTAATATATAATTGAGTTGTGTATGTGTATATTTCGATACAGATAAAAGATCCCCCAAAAAGGTTTTTTTATACTTGTTCCATATACGTCTGCTTTGACTCGAATGAATGTTCTGAAGAAACCTCAATTAAGTTATGTTATAAAAAAAGAGGATTCTTGCTTTTTTGCCCTCCCGCGAGAAAGCATTAATTTCTCAGCTGATTTCTTAAAATACTTCAATAGGTACACGCAAGAAATAAGCCAATTCAGCAGCTTTTTGTTCCATTTCCCGTGGAGTAAAATTCTCATCAGTACGAGTCAATGGAATGGCTCCCTGGCCTCTGATATCCATATAAAGGACACGACGAGCATAAATACCCTCTTTAACTTCTATTCTGACGGACTGAATATCTTTTATAAGAAATCGGAGGAAGACCCGACGATTTTTTCCAGGGAATCCCCAACGAAAGATACACACTATTCCGTCTTTTCTATCAAATCGATCATAACCACTACCTACATTCCACGAAATTGTGCACCACAAATAGGAGCTAATAAAAAGACCCGCGATCCCATAGAAAGACATCACAATCCCTTGTGGAAAAAAAACGATTTGCTGAGACGGAAATAAAGATATCAAATTTCTACCAAGATAACTCGAGGTTCCAACCAACAAGAATCCTAATGAACCTAAAAAAAGGATAACAGCCCAGCAGAAATTACTTGTTTTTCGAGCCCCCGTTATAGGTTCTATCCATATATGTTCTGATCGACAACTCATACTTGATCCGGTTGCTTTTTTTGGAATTGAGAGAATACCCCAAATGAATTTGCCGTTTATTTCCGAAGTAACTCGCATCAACTAGCACTAGTTTGATGTGAACCTTTAGGAGTAATTCATTAAATTGGTTAGATCTAAACTAATAACACACCCTTCGTATGACTCACTAAAGATAGCCACATGTATATAGATAGACCAACTTTACAGTTCAGCTATTCGCCGATTCGGGTCTATTTGAAACTAGCTAATAGCATTTTGGGGAGATTTCGACGGAAGCCTCTTATACCATATTTAGCTAAATGGATATCTGTGTTATGATACAAGCGTCAGTTTTGAAAAAAAAAAAAGATAATATTTTGCGCCCTCGGCTCTAAACAATCTTGTTTTTTTGAACATGAAGAAATAAAGAAGCCATTGCGATTGCCGGAAATACTAGGCCTACTAAAGGGACCAAAACAGAGGGAAAATTAAGAGTTGTCATAGAATGGGTACCTCGATTTACTATTTGTACCTGTTATTATTATTTAGATTTTATATTTATAATATTATTTATAATATAAAGATATCTTATCTTATTATATAATATATATAAAGATCTTACTTATATCTTATATATATTTAATTTATTTATTATTTATTATACTTATATCTTACTTATATATATAATAAATATAATAATATAATATAGTATTTATATTATAATAATTTGATTTGATTATAATTTGATAATTCTAAATTGGAATTATTACTACTTAAAATTTTTATTAATATCTATATCTATTAAGAATTAATTATTAATTAAAAATAATATAAGTATCTACTATCTAAGTCTAAGTGAGTATATAATGTAGTTTTTCATCTTTCTACATGAAAAATTTGAGAGGATATGGATGAGATATTATTTTCTTCATTTTTTGCTCTTGTCTTCGAATTTCATTCACTAAGCAAAAAGTTTTTTTTAATGAATTAGATTCTATTTATATTGATTCAAGGGTTTGTTAGAATCCCATCCAGCAGGGATTCTTAGTCAAAATAGGATTATCGTACGCTATAGAAAGATAAAAAATTCTATACTATATTTTCTAGATTTTAATTTCATTATATATGACGAGAAGAAGATTTTTTTATTTGCCTAATTTCACGAAAAAAAGAATTTCATCTTTTATCTTGTTAATAGAGACTTCTTGATCGTTAATAGAGACTTCTTGATCAATAATCAGGAATATAGAAAAAGGGTCAGATTTCCGATTTTATGTGACTTTTGATTCGTTATACAATTAGATCGTATGTCAACAAAGAAAACCCATTCGTCTCAATTTCACTTGTATTCCGATAAACTAATTACTCGTTTGCTCAAAATAATGGACTTAATGTTCTAATTTTGATTCAAAGGAAAGAAAGTGTGGAGTTGAAATAACTCACTCAGAACGCCTTTTAAAGGATTACGTGGTACGATTAGATCGAATAAACCCTTCTGGAATAAATACTCAGACGCTTGTGAACCTTCGGGTACTGTTTTATTCAATGTTTGTTCAATTACTCTTTTACCCGCAAAGGCAATGTAGGCATTGGGTTCGGCAATAATGATATCCCCCAACATACCAAAACTGGCTGTCACCCCACCAGTAGTAGGAGATGTAAGGATTGGTACATAGAATAACTTTTTATTTGATTGATAATCATATAAAGCAGAAGATATTTTAGCCATTTGCATCAAGCTCAAACTTCCTTCTTGCATACGTGCCCCTCCGGAAGCACACACTATAATAAGAGGTAGAAATTCTTTAGTAGCATATTCAATCAAACGGGTAATTTTCTCCCCGACTACGGATCCCATACTACCCCCCATAAACTGAAAATCCATAACCCCTATTGCTACGGAAATACCGTTTAATTGCCCTATGCCTGTTTGAACAGCCTCGGTTAATCCTGTCTTTCTTTGATAAGAATCGATACGATTTTTATAAGGCTCCTCCTCCGAATGAAATTGAATGGGATCCAGAGAAACCATGTCTTCATCCATAGGCTCCCAAGTACCCCGATCGATCGAAAGTTCGATTCTATCAGAACTACT